CGCCAAAACGATCCAGATTTCTCGGTACGCCATGATGCTTACCTCTTTCTTTTATTGAATTAGTCTATCTGATATTAAATGATTTAGGTAGAACGCGAGCCTATTATCCACTCTCCATTACAGAAGAGGGAGAAAGTTGCCAATACAAGCATCTGCCCTTTTTTGGGACCTGGGACGAAAGGATTCGAACCTTCGCGTATCGGGATCAAAACCCGAAGCCTTAACCGCTTGGCTACGCCCCATACGAAGAGGTTGCGGACGGGCAAGACCCTATTGGCCCCAAGAACACGTGGGGTCCGACCGGCGAGCTCTTGGAATTGGGAGCGGGCCTTGGGAAGAGTATATGTCGGTGTTTTTTCTCGCTTCTCTCCCCCCGCCTCACACGTCTCACACGTCTGCAGTACTACAATGACCAGAATCAAGAAAAAAGGGAGTACTCTCCCACCGCTCTCCCCAAAAGAACCAAAACAACGAACAAAACCGCAGCCCCCACCACCTAAAAAGGGTCCATGAGTTCTGTTATAATATAACACGGCCAATGGGTGTTTGTCAACTCACTTTGACAACACTCGCACAAATTTCGAGATCGATCGAATGGATTTTTCGTACAAATTCACTGACTTTATTGATCATTACATAGAATTCAATTAAGATATTCTATGAAAATACGAGTTCTTCCATTCTCAAAAGAGAATAGAAGACTTTTTTTTTTGATACGTTCAAAAAATCATTTTTTTCTACCTTCTTTTCTTCTATTAATACCATCTTAATCACTCAATCAAAAAAGAATTATCCCAAAGAACAAAGAAGGGTTTGTTATGATGAATATCTTTAGTTTAATCTGTATCTATCTTAAGTATGCCCTTTCTTCGAGTCCCTTTTTCTTCGGCAAATTGCCCGAAGCCTACGCTTTTTTGAATCCAATCGTAGATTTTATGCCAGTGATACCTCTTTTCTTCTTTCTCTTAGCCTTTGTTTGGCAAGCTGCAGTAAGTTTTCGATGAGCTCTTTCCTTTAATAACTTGAATAGGGTCCTAGAAAAATGGATTCTTTTTTCGAGAAAAAATGCGAACAATTAAGAAATCATAAATAAGAGCGACTCGCTCAGTCTTCCACTATGAATAAAACCTGCACTCCAGGATTCCTTGGATAGCTATACGAACTCCGGATGACCCCATATTCCCCATAGTCTCCATTCTGTATTTTTCATTGAACGACCCCATTCAAGTTTCCCAATCAATAGAGAGACTGGACGCTTATTCGATTCCAAATGCAATTTCTCCCTTTTTTCTATTTCTAAAAACGACTGGATGTCTTGGTATCAAAGTATCCAAATAGGATACCTAGTATAAAAACGGAGAATCTATTATCTTTTTACCAAAAAAAGCTCCTAGAGATTCTATAATGCTTACTCTCAAACTCTTTGTTTATACGGTAGTGATTTTTTTTGTTTCTCTGTTCATATTTGGATTTCTCTCTAATGATCCGGGGCGCAATCCTGGGCGTGAGGAATAAAAAGTGGGTTTTTCCCCTTCCTCGCTTCATTTTGAAACGTTCTTAGGATTTTGTCGCTTCCACTGCTTTCACTATTAAACGGTTCATTCCAATTCGAAAAGAACAAGACATCAACGGAAAGAGAGGGATTCGAACCCTCGGTACGAGAAAGTCGTACAGCGGATTAGCAATCCGACGCTTTCGTCCACTCAGCCATCTTTCCTAGTTCTCATCTTTCCTAGTTCTAAAGGAAAAGAAAAACAGTAGCATTTCAAATGACTACGTTAAATTATACGAGAGGGCGGCCTTGCAAAAAAACTTTCTATTGAAATCAACCTTATTCAAGTTTGATTTCAAAACTTTCGATCGAAAAAAGGCAAAGTTGGGGTTTCCCAGCTGGGGCTCTGAGAAAAGATCTCCTTGCGGGGTTCGATTCCCGCGATCTGCCCAGAGGAAAGCAGTGGAATGGGAATCTTGGCATGGATAAAGAAAAGCGTGCGAGTTCTTCTTTATTCCAGAAGTGGACCCCCTCCCACCCCCTTTTTGTTTTCTTTATTGGGTTGGGGCGGGGGTTTCTTGCATTTTCAGGTGTCTCGCAGTCCGAAACGCAAGAACTCTTGGTCGGGGTCATTTGATTTTTGTTTTGGGTCGTGAACGACTCGGTTCAAGAGATGAGAGAATTCAGGATAGCCACAAGAAAGACCAATGCAATCCATAATGAGGTGCCAGAAAATACAAAATTTTTCTTACTGGACCAACCTTCCGGAGAAGCGAATACAAGGGGTACACCAATAAGTAAGATTACTGAAGTAGCAATTAATGCAAAAATAGCGAATTGGAAAGCAATAGTCATCTTTTGAATCCTCCGGGTTACCAATCAATATACCATTTGATCCCTCTCCTCTAGCAGCCCCAAACTCTAATTGTCCTAAAATGGGAATATTCATCATATAGGGATTTGACCATGAACCCATGGATTCTATATGACTTATTTCCACCCCCTTCTTGAGACTGCTTTCTTTTTTGATTTGTCGGACTGGATACTTTTTTTTTACGTCAAAGGGGTCTGAGGGGTCCTGGATCTCTCTCGCTATGGGGATATCTTGCCATATGGAGGAAAGGGTCTCATAGATGCGTGCCCAAGACCGAGAGTGTCGGGATCCCCTGTTCTATTCGGTGTAATAAAAAGAAAATACAAAGGATCCTTTGGAGAGATGGCTGAGTGGTTGATAGCCCCGGTCTTGAAAACCGGTCTAGTTCATACCAACGAACTAGCGAGGGTTCGAATCCCTCTCTCTCCTTTTGTTGGGTACATGGATTTGTCTCTTTCTTCGTTTTGCCCATTTTCCTAGTCTCGAAATGGGTTGGCTACTCGGCTAGGTATGAGAGCCGAGCCAGACAAGAGCCTATTCGAGGGAGATGCGTTGAAAAGAAAGGACAAAGGAATCCTTTTGAAGTATGAGCAAATCGCCTGGCAATATGTATGTTGAGAGCAAGTGGATTCGTCCTTGTTCTATTCCTTCTCTCAGTTCAAAGGGGTCATCGAAAGGACAGGCTCAAAATCACGATCAATTCCTTTTTCAAATCCTGCCGCAGCTGCACGAGCTCTTCCCGCATGCCATAAATGACCTACAAATAGGAAGAACCCTAGAACAAAATGAGAGGTAGCTAACCAACTTCTCGGAGATACGTAATTAACTGCATTGATCTCGGTAGCTACACCACCTACAGAATTTAAAGAACCTAAGGGAGCGTGCGTCATATATTCCGCCGAACGTCGTTCTTGCCAAGGTTGGATGTCTTTTTTCAGCCTACTCAAGTCCAACCCGTTGGGACCCCTTAGAGGCTCTAACCAGGGAGCCCGGAGATCCCAAAAGCGCATAGTTTCTCCTCCAAAAATAACTTCTCCAGTCGGGGAACGCATTAGGTACTTCCCTAAACCGGTGGGTCCTTGAGCGGATCCCACGTTAGCTCCAAGGCGTTGGTCTCTAACTAGAAAAGTAAATGCTTGGGCTTGCGAAGCTTCTGGTCCAGTGGGTCCATAGAACTCACTCGGATAAGCCGTATTGTTAAACCAGACAAAGCAACAAGCGATGAAACCAAAAAGAGATAAAGCACCTAAACTATAAGACAGATAAGCCTCGCCAGACCATACAAGCGCACGACGAGCCCACGCAAAGGGTTTGGTTAAGATATGCCAGATTCCCCCAAGGATACAAATGGAACCCAACCATACGTGCCCTCCAATTATATCTTCGAAATCGTCTACACTAACAATCCAACCCTCCCCCCCAAAAGGGGACTTTAATAAATAAGCAAATAGAACCGTTGGGCTAAGGGTCAAGTTAGTGATCTTTCTGACATCCCCCCCCCCTGGGGCCCAGGTATCATAGACACCCCCGAAATAAAGAGCCTTAAATACTAGAAGAAAGGCGCCTAGACCTAACAAGATTAAGTGAATACCCAAAATGGTGGTCATTTTGTTTCTATCTTTCCACACATAACCAAAAAACGGAAAAGATTCTTCAAGAGTCTCGGGTCCAAGGAGTGCATGATAAATACCGCCAAAACCCAATACTGCGGAGGAAATCAAATGAAGGACTCCAGATACAAAGTATGGAAAGGTGTCTATAACCTCTCCGCCGGGGCCTACCCCCCAACCGAGAGTCGCTAAGTGGGGAAGTAAAATGAAGCCTTGCTCATACATAGGCTTCTCTGGGACGAAATGAGCCACTTCAAATAGGTTCATTGCTCCGGCCCAGAAGACAATTAAGCCCGCATGGGCTACATGCGCCCCTAAGAGTTTGCCGGATAAATTGATAAGTCGGGCGTTTCCGGCCCACCAAGCGAAACCGGTGGTTTCTTGATCACGACCAGCTAACGCTAAAGTTCCATTAAAGAGCGTTTCCACGGGGCAGAACCTCCTCAGGGAATATAAGGTTTTCATGAGGCTGGTCTTGAGCCGCCATCCAAGCACGAATACCTTCGTTTAAGAGAATATTTTTGGTGTAAAAAGTCTCAAATTCCGGATCTTCTGCCGCACGGATTTCTTGGGAAACAAAATCATAGGCGCGTAGGTTCAGAGCCAAACCGACGACTCCAAGAGCACTCATCCATAAACCAGTTACTGGGACAAATAACATAAAGAAATGTAACCAGCGTTTGTTGGAAAAAGCAACCCCAAAAATTTGGGACCAAAAGCGGTTAGCAGTGACCATTGAATAAGTTTCTTCAGCTTGTGTGGGATTAAAAGCACGGAATGTATTTGCACCATCGCCGTCTTCAAATAAAGTATTTTCTACAGTAGCGCCGTGAATCGCACATAGTAAAGCAGCCCCCAATACGCCAGCAACTCCCATCATATGAAATGGGTTCAATGTCCAATTATGAAATCCTTGGAAAAAGAGTATGAATCGAAATATAGCCGCAACACCAAAACTCGGTGCAAAGAACCAACCAGACTGGCCCAGTGGATAAATCAGAAATACCGAAACAAAAACCGCAATTGGACCAGAGAATGCGATTGCATTGTAAGGTCGCAATTGAACGGATCGAGCGAGTTCAAATTGACGTAACATAAAACCTATTAGTCCGAAAGCGCCGTGGAGAGCAACAAAAGTCCACAGACCGCCTAATTGGCACCAACGCGTCAAATCTCCCTGTGCTTCGGGACCCCATAGTAATAACAACGAGTGTGCTAAACTATTCGCAGGAGTAGAAACGGCGGCGGTTAAGAAATTGCAACCTTCTAAATAGGAGCTGGCCAATCCATGGGTATACCATGAAGTTACAAAGGTTGTCCCTGTGAACCAACCTCCTAAAGCAAAATAGGCGCAAGGAAATAGTAATAGGCCAGACCAACCGACAAAAACGAAACGGTCCCTTCGCAACCAGTCATCCATAATATCAAATAAATCGTTTTCGTCTTTGGTAAATTTACCAAGGGCAATAGTCATAGAGATTCTCCTATTCAAAAACTACTTCAACCATTTCCGAGCACCCTCGTGCCATTTTTGGAGCCTTCTTCAACCCCTTCCTTTCTGTATGATTTCATTTCTCGTACACTTCCCCTTCTAATCGAATTCGAATGGGTTTCGAAAAAAAAGCTTTATGGGTCCATAACCCAAAGTGGGGAAATCCATGAACTGCATTTACTTAGGTTCTTCCTTCCTAACAAGAAGCATTTGAGTTGGAACCTGAACCGCGTATTGTCTTATAACTCATTAAGGCTATCGGCCCCCCTCTTTTTTCAGCGATGTTCAAAGAAAGGAAGAAGTGATTCCTTTTCTTGTTACCATTTTCGTCCCAACCCTGCTCCGCTTATTCCCTCAACAAATCTTTTGAACCCCTTTCTTGAACCTTGTTCGTGAGATTAAGAAAAAAGAAGACTTTATGGATTCATTTCTATGTCTATTAATTGAATCGAGTATCCTCTCTTTTTTCTTACCTTCCTTAGAAAGGGCTTTTTCATTTTCTTTGATTCTCTTTCCAAGAACGAGACTTCCAATTGTTTTCTATTAAGCCTTTTTATGACAGAAACAGAAAAAAGAGCATTTCCTCTTGCATCTTCTTATTCTTTTTGATTGTTATTGGATTGCATTTAAGAAGCAAAAACGGAAAAACTCGAACTCGAAAGTTTCTTTCTGGCACTCATTCTCCACTCCCCTTCCCCGTAATAAAAGGAACCCTCAGGTCATTATCGACAGATTTCGTAGATGAAGCTATGCTCCGATCTATTTCAAATGGGCGATATTGATAGAGATCCAAGTCTCTATTGGATTCTGGAATCCAACAAAGTTATGGAATTGACAAGGGCCCTTCGGCTCTGACTTCAAATAAGCAGAAGAAGCCTTTCTCTATGAAAGAGGGGGAGGGGAATCTCCCATTTCTTTATTTCGTGGACCCGCTAGGCTAAGAAGAGGATTGAATCGGAAATAGCGACAAATTCGTTCGGCGTCGAAAGAAATATGAAATCCAAAAGGGCACTCTTAGCATTTCATTTCCTCCCGACGGACCTTTAATAGCGAATATCAGATTAGGGGGTATAGTTATGATTCCATGGGTTAGGTCCACTTATCTTTCGAATGGGTTTGATTGGAATAATTGAAAACGACCCTTTTTGGCAAAAAATGAGAATGTTGCGGAGACGGGATTTGAACCCGTGACCTCAAGGTTATGAGCCTTGCGAGCTACCAAGCTGCTCTACTCCGCGTTGCGGGGACGGGATTTGAACCCGTGACCTCAAGGTTATGAGCCTTGCGAGCTACCAAGCTGCTCTACCCCGCCATGGATCGAAGAAGGAGGATCGAAGAGAAAGACAAAAAGAAGGATGGAATGCGCCCCTCTCCGCTATCTGTAGAAATAGTATAGCCCATTTCTACAGAATGGTGCAAGGGGCCTCCTCAGATCACGAATCCTTGAAATGGATCGAAACTGAAAGGGACTTTTTTTTCTTTAATCTTTACCAACTCGATCTTGTTGCCCCCGGTAACAAACATGCATGAACCATTTCCCGAAGGATGTGTCTGGACAGTCCAAAGTCTCGATAGTTAGCTCTCGGTCTTCCAGTTGCAAAACAACGTCGGCGAAGGCGGGTCGGTGCACTATTGCGCGGTGAGGCTTGTAACTTTCCATGAATTTTCCATTTATCACTCAACGACAGAACTTCGCATATTTCTTTTTTTAAGGATCGACGAATCAACTGATATTTTTGTTCCAATTTTTGTCTCTTCTTCTCCCTCTGAATCAACCCTTTCTTTGCCACAACGGTTCAGTTCCCTATCAGTATCACTCTTAGAAGTCGGATCCTAGATGTAGAAATAGAAGAGGGCCTCCCTCCTTCTCCCTCAAAGGAAATGCAATTGGCGGGGCTACAAGATAAGGCAAATTTAACCGAATTTGCCCGATGTGGAGGCAATCAAGAAAGCTGCATAAGTGAATATATAACCTACGGAAAAATGGGCTAATCCAACCAATCTTGCTTGCACAATGGACAGAGCCACTGGT